TGGTGGCTGGGAAATATACCACCGTCTACTCACCACGTTTAGCGAGCGTCTCAAAAAAAGAGGTTTAGGAGTGGCATTAGGAATGTGTGGCAGTCAGAGAATTTTGGTGCTTCCAGAGCAGGATGAAGTTACCAAAGAGTAATCCAAAATTCTACGCCAGGTTAAAGTAGCTCCTTTACTACGAGGTTCCTAAAGGGTATTTACGAAGGACTGCCCAAGGCGAGGTCTACAGGCGATAGGAGATAGGAGTGAGGCTCGTCAGAGAGCAGAGGGAGTCAGAAGATATCCCTGATCGCACCTCTGGAGAAGAAGCTGACTTACTAAGCTCTAACCTCTATAGATATACGGTTGACTCAACCAAACTAAGAATATGTGGAATCCGCTTCAAGCTTTGAATGAGACGTGAGCTTATACTGGACTTGTGAAACCTACCGTTTCTGTATGTTCTGCAGGGGCTGGGACGGGGGGATAATCACCCAAGCACTCCAATTAATCCAATTTAGAATACCTCAACGCCTTCGAGGTACCCCATTCTACTTATCTACCGTGAAATGATCAATACAATATGTCCTATCGCTCTTTATTTTTTATAGTAATCCTCTATGGAATGACTAGACTAATTTCTAGTCTGCATGGACTCGACACAGCCTCTCCACGGGTCGTTGTGACTAATCAACTCAGGTCAAGCTATCAATCCCGCCCTCCGGAGCATATTACCAAGTATGCAAGCAACCTCTGTCTTTTAGCCCAACCTCTCTGTTAAAGAGCCTATCTAGTCGATGGGAATCCCCACCAACTTTGGATATTATATTGTTAAAGGGTACCCAAGTAGAAGGGAAGAAGTAAACTCCCATACAACTATATTGAAGTCAGTGATTGAATTGAAGTGGGAGAGTAGGCTTGGGTCAGGGAAGCCCACGGAGCGGTTAAAATATAGGATAGGGTAGGGGTCAGGGACGGGAAGCCTTGCTTTTGTTGTTCCTATTCCTTATCTACCTATTATCTTTTTTAGGAGTGTCGATTGAGAATACTCCTGCTCATCTTCCAGCTCCTTTAATATTGATATTAGATCAATCATATGCCTTCCGCGGCTTGCTAGCGAGCGGGCTTGTGTTTGTTGTACTGGAAGAGATCCTGTTTCCTTTGATTGCTGGTATTCAACCCTTGGCTCGCTCTTTCCAACCTGTGGCTCACTCTTTCCTGGTTCCTGCTGGAAGGCGGGGAAGGTTCGAGTAAGTAGGTTTCAAGTAAGAGAGTGGCAACAGTATCTTTCAGATCCTGCTCGTTAGCACGCAAGTCAGCGGGTCACTAATCTTCTCCAGTAACTAACCTTCTCTGGATCTCCGGCTACTAGAAACCTCTTATCTCCTGATCTCGTAACTGGGGAAGAACGGGCACAAGCAAAGGAATAGCTAGTATGAATCGCAATCCCAATCTCAATGCTTCTCTGTCTGCTTCGCAGAATAGTTCTGAGGTGATTGTCCATTGAGTGAAAGCATCCATCAAAAAAGTGCTACGAAACCTCCTAGCAATGTCTCTCCGGTTAGTGGGGTCAGGCGCTTCCAGCCACATGACAGGTGATATGTCTTGCTTGAATGCATCCAGTCCTGTTCATTCTACTGTTCCCATAACCCATTGCAAATGGATCCACTTGCAATGCGTCAAAAATAGGATCTGTTTCTGTTCGTTCACAAAAAGTGTGGTTTGGTTTACTTTCAAAATCTAGTTTGTACCTATACTCTCTATGAATTTGCTGTCTATTGGTTATAGGTTGATAATGATTGTTCAGTCTTATTTGTAGGTTGTGTGATTCAGGATCTGAAATCCGGGAAGCAGATTGGGAAAGGCCGTAAGGAGGGGGAGACTCTTCTACGTCGATGACTGCGACTTGACGTCTATTTCGGGTCATGTATCTAGTTTTGCTTGTTTCTCCACTGATATGCATGCTTTGCGGCATAAAAGATTAGGATACCCTAATGACGAAACTCTTCGAATAATTGATTCTTCTAGTAGTTTTTAAGTACTCACATTTCCATTTAAGAAATGCGAAACGTGTGTTATCTCCAAGCAGTCTTCTGTTCCATTTTTGTTGAGTCAAACTAAATGTGCTTTTTTCTAGTACATTCGGATGTTTGGGGTCCAGCCCCAGTTGCCTCAAAATCAGGGGCTAGATATGTTGTTAATTTATAGACGACTTGACGGATTTCTTTTTTTAAAATGATCCATTCTTTGAGAAAGGAAAGAGAAAGAAGACAATTTTCAATGTTCTGATAAGATGGAATTTGCCTTATTGCCTGGATATGATCCTCCTTGTGATAAGGATCCTCTTGTATCTTTTGTAGATAGGGACTTTAGTGTTCCCCCTGTATTGCATGCTCATTCCGACAGGTCTCACTCATCCGATGAAAGTGAAGCTCAAGAAGAGCCTCCCCCTCCACAGACTTCATCCTCGGCACCGGATTCAGGTTCAGTCATGCTTCGCCCTTCTTCACGTAAGTCTATTCTTCCCGTTGATTATGAGACATTCACTCCTCGACACCGTTCTTTTCTTGCTTCACTTGTCTCCTATGATGAACCTAGGACCTATAAGGAAGCGAAAGCTCACTCGACCAAGAGGGAGCCTGCCCTATCACTACAAGCCGGAATTCAAACTAAGTTGTTGTTAACTAAACTAGCTTCTTAATATGACACTGACACCCCATTGTCAGTGGTTACAAGGCTTTTAGTTAAAAAGAGGGGGTAGCTTCCTGGTGGATAGCTTGTAATAGCTTCTTTGTGGATAGTTGTAGTATAAGAATTAATGATGTCATCTACTAGAGACCATCATCTGGTCTTCCTCTGTGAGACTTTCACATAGTGTTACTCTGCGCATAAAGCATGGTCTCGTCTTGCTGTGTCTAGCATGTTTGGTGTATATTGCTAGTTAGCCATCCCTCGCATCCCAGCGCAATGAGAATCGATATTTTGAATCAACTCCACAAGGAGAATCTATAATAGCATGTTTGCGCACGGCCTGGAATAGACGTCAGATCTCTCACTGAACAAAGCTCTTCCAACTCCACCTGTACCACAACACCTGGACAATCAGAGGGCCCTTCTATTGATCTATCTTGTATATGTATACCCATTAGCTTTTCATTGGTATACATATATTCCTCCTTCTCTCCCTCTCCGGATTCTCGTATAAAGAAGCAATTACCTAAAAGAAGAGGGCAGTTGGACTTAGCTTTCCGGGGCACACAAATGAGATATTGGAGAATAGATTCATTTCACCGATGCTTCGTTCTCGACCGAGACTTATTCCTATAGATACCGAAGATATAGATATAAAAGAAGCTTTGAACTACTTATTTAGAGGGAGAAGGAAAGGAACTAGCCCTCTCCATATCGTTGGATAATTGGTTTTAGGATTCAGCCGTGGATGCAGTCATGGAAAAGAAGAATAAGGTTTGATTGATTACCCCAGCCCAGGAAGTTTTAGCACAAGGAAATCGTGGAGACGCTGCCTTATTGGGAAATGACTGGAGCTTTGGCCTATGTTGGAGTATGTGGAGAAGCGCCTTCTGTCGTTTTAGTTGAGGAGGCGGAATGCATCTCTTATGTGAAGGAAACACTTTTCAAATGGAAGGTAGCCTAGCGCTTTCGCTTTCTATCACGAAAACAAAGAGCAAATCACCCCGCAGTTGACCCGGATCTGTATGTCCAAGCTTTGCATACGGGAGACTATAATTGAATGAGAAAAGGCAAGAAAGAGTGGCTCGACAGGCGTTCACCGTCAACAGAATGGAATATGTTCTAGTATACTTAAACCAAGAATGTGGCACGCCCCTATTTGTATTATCACATTTCACACTATGCCTGGTTCACTGGTATCTTAATAGTCCAACGGTAGAAACACTATAAAGGGGCAACCCAAAGTAGGAATGCTATTCGGGGAAGAGACAGGTCCACCACAGACAAGCATGAAGTGAAGGGGCGCGCTAGTCATCTCCTTTCTATCTATATGCCCATTGATATGGCTATTCGTACCTTTTTTCTCAATCCCTTGCGCCGTGTTTTGAAGTCTGTATCGCACTAATGAGAGGAGGTGGCACCAGATAGTTTGTTGATGAAGAACTTCATTCACAAGAGTCAACTGTGGCCTAAAGTAGGAACTAGATCTGACGCTACAATCCATAGAAATGTCATATGGGCGTCGTCATACTGGGAGTGGGGTCGGGGTCTGCTGGGTCTGGGAGCTGTATGAATTGGACTGTCTCTCTCTTCTTTTATCTATCATCATGGGCCAAAGCCCAATCTTCACCAGCCATGCCGTGTTCTCTTGGTGAGTACTCCATGCCTTCTATCTTGATGCATACCTGCTGCTGCGATCGCTCTGTCTGAAACGAATACTCCCGTCCGCTTGCGCTGCGCTTTCGTCTCGGGGTGTGAAGTTGAAGTGGCGCGACTGACTGCTTCGCCTAACTCAGATTCGAATTGATACTAGTCTGTCTTCATTCTCAGGTCTGTCATTGCCTGCCAAGAGTGGACGGATTGGCTGTCGTGGGCCCACTAAACCCTCGCCCCTTGGGGCCTGGGGAGGCAACCTTAACGGCGTAAGCACCTTTCTATCAACTCAAGGCAGGAAATGCGCATAGCCAAGATGGAATTGACTCTAGTAGACCACTACTCGATGGTGGAACACGGGACTTGTAGTAGATGACTAGTCTGTCTTCAACCAATTATCATATATAGAGAGTCGTGTCATTGCGTAGAGAAATGGCCACTAAGAGAATGATCTCTTTGACATAGCTTGTCAATCAACAAAGCGGCGGGACCAATGAGCCTACATAGCACCCACTGGCATTTATGTCGGGTCGTAGTCCGGTATCCTTCGGGCGCTGTAAGAAAGAAGATGCTATGTCTCTGTTCTCATTCCCCATGGGGGCCATGAACTACGTGATAGAACCAGTCTTTCTTCTATAGTTATAGTCTTCCTCTACGAAAAGGTGGAACACCGTCTTTGTAGCTGTTTACTACGCCTACTTCATGTATACTAGCGCGCCCTTTTCTCGCGCACACCGCCCGCGGCGGAGGTAGGTACGGCCGATACCTAAATACGGGTGTCTTATCCATAGGATCTTTTCTAAAGGAATAAGAAACAAATAGAAGAACATAACATATAAGGCTATTTCTATTTGACCCACTACGGTCGTGACAGGTTGACCATTGTCGTCAACTAGGGAGACTTCAGTCAGCTCCCCGCCAATGAAAGCAGGTGACTGTTCCAACTGAACTGGATCAGGTGCACCCATTGGACGCTAGAGCCAATGTTCTACACACAGAAGGACTGCACTTAAAAAAAAAAGAAAAGAGTTTTCTACCAGTGTATATCGAGAAGCCATGGCCCAGCGACTTGCTGAAATTAACGTTGAAATACAAAATGTAGAAAATGCTCTTCGAAATACTCGAAGAATGTTAAATGGTTTCTTGAGGCATCTTCCCCACCCCAGCCAACCCTTTCCTCAGCTGATGCCGACATGCTTCTTTTAACTAAGATTCCATTCTTCGAAACAGAAGGCCGGCCAGCCCATAGGTTATATAATATATGTCTAAACCACAATAGACGGGGTCTTCTGAGCTCCCTTTGAGGCTAATTCGAAGAAGAAAAGCAGATTCCGTATCATGGGGATGGTCCAACCGGGTGAACCAATTCTTATCCTTCCCCTCTCACCGCCCATGTTTGCAGAGACGAAAGGGAATCGGTCACCCGGTTGATAAGATGTATTTCTTTGGGAAATTCTTTTTAAAATACCCTTCCCTTAAAAAGAAAGAGAAAGAAAAATGATACTTGGGATCGTCCTTGAGTTGCCTGCAGGTAAACAAGCGGTTGGTTGAGGTTTGGATGGAGTCTCGTTTAGTCACTCGCTCGGGTGTATAAAGTATCTAGCTGATGGGTCGATTTAAAGGCATAAGGCTCGACTTGTAGCAAAGAAGGGGTATGCCCTTCGAAATTCTCACAGGAATAAGTGCACAGTTGCGCCCTCAAAGTGAATTTGATGAAGGCCTACGACACAGTTAGATGGGACTTTGTAGGCGTAGTCCTGAACATCCTGGGCTTTCCGGAGAGGGTAGTGCAATGGATCAGGGAATGCATCTCCACTCCTCGGTTCTATATAAGCATTAATGGGGAGCTGAATGGTTTCTTTCCTGGGGAGAGAGGGTTGAGACAGGGCGACCCTATGTCGCCATACATCTTTGTTTTGGTTATGGAAGCATTTTCTGGGCTGCTGTCCTATATGGCAAACCGAGGGAGATTTAGATTCCACTGGCGGTGTCCTTCAATCAAGGAGAGATCTACTTCAGTCTATTTCCAGGTAAGGCAGTGGTTTCTTTCTACTCGACGAGGACTATTCTAGTGAATGAATGGAGTGATGACTAGAAAGGTTTTCCCCTAATGTACCGGATCCTACCTAAGAGGGCAGTACCTTCCTGAAATCTAGGGCTCAACAAGCCACTAATTGTGTAGACGTGTCTGCTTTTCCGCTCAGAAAGGATGGGATTCAATTCATTGTCAAACAAACTGTTCCTGCTCGGCCCTTCACCAACATCCTCCTCTCTACCCTGAACTCCTAGACCGGAGAATAGCTTTCTTGATCTACAAACTTAGGATTCTACAGAATATTCCATATTACCTGTCCCATTCGTTGGATACACGGAACACAAACTTAACCTTCAAGTTCAGATAGTGAGAGAGTGAACAAGAAGCAAAAATTCTATTAATTAGATTCCGCTATCAAGAGAAGGAATACCCCGCAAAGTCCCATATCCTCATGTGCTTTGGGATTCTGTTTGATCTGGGCTTGTCTTGCATTACTTGCCTTGTTTTCTGGAAAAGAAGTCTTCCATGCCGGTTCCCGTCCGGCCTTAGACTAACTCGCAGTCAGACAGGTTCGTGAGATCATAGTCTGATTCTTCAGATCCTCGCTTCCATCCCACTAGACTAGAAGGAGGACCAGCAAGAAGGAATCAAAGGTAATAAATTGCTTTCTCTTCCCCGGGATTCAGAAAAAGAAAGAGGGTCGACGAAGTTGAGTTCAATGCTTTAGTTAAGGTAATTTCTTACTTCGGACCCTTGTAGCTCTGCTTCCCCACGGAGCGGTAAGGGAGGACAGGACCTATCCGCGATGGCGAAGGTTGCTTTTAGTCCGTTTTGTTCAATTCCACTTGCAAATGAGGTGAAAGTTCTTGCTCGAGTTCTGGAGTGAGGCAGTTAGTTTATTAACTGAGTGAGGGAATATGCAATATTTGAAGGTTTGCGCACCTCTCTCTATTGTGAACATCTTTGATACCTTGTTAGAGGTTCAGGTACGGAAATTAGGATATAACCAACCCAGAGAAATGAAAAGGATCATAAGAAGGACCAAAAGAAAAGGGCGGTTCCACAACATTGAGGGGTGGCAGCGGTTGTTAGATCCGTTCAGTCGAAAACCTCACCCGAGGGCCACGTCCTGAACTCAT